GTTGATGTAGCTTAAACTTAAAGCAAGGCACTGAAAATGCCTAGATGAGTGTACCGACTCCATAAACACATAGGTTTGGTCCCAGCCTTCCTGTTAACTTTCAACAGACTTACACATGCAAGCATCCACGCCCCGGTGAGTAACGCCCTCCAAATCAATAAGACTAAGAGGAGCAGGTATCAAGCACACATCTTGTAGCTTACAACGCCTTGCTTAACCACACCCCCACGGGAGACAGCAGTGACAAAAATTAAGCCATAAACGAAAGTTTGACTAAGCCATGTTGACCAGGGTTGGTAAATCTCGTGCCAGCCACCGCGGTCATACGATTAACCCGAGCTAACAGGAATACGGCGTAAAACGTGTTAAAGCACTACATTAAATAGAGTTAAATTCTAATTAAACTGTAAAAAGCCATAATTACAACAAAAATAAATGACGAAAGTAACCCTACTGCAGCCGATACACTATAGCTAAGACCCAAACTGGGATTAGATACCCCACTATGCTTAGCCCTAAACACAAATAATTACAGAAACAAAATTATTCGCCAGAGTACTACCGGCAACAGCCCGAAACTCAAAGGACTTGGCGGTGCTTTATACCCTTCTAGAGGAGCCTGTTCTATAATCGATAAACCCCGATAAACCTCACCAATCCTTGCTAATACAGTCTATATACCGCCATCTTCAGCAAACCCTAAAAAGGAACAAAAGTAAGCTTAATCACAACACATAAAGACGTTAGGTCAAGGTGTAACCCATGGAATGGGAAGAAATGGGCTACATTTTCTACCTCAAGAAAATTAATACGAAAGCCATTATGAAATTAATGACCAAAGGAGGATTTAGTAGTAAACTAAGAATAGAGTGCTTAGTTGAATTAGGCCATGAAGCACGCACACACCGCCCGTCACCCTCCTCAAGTAAATACAATGCACTCAAACCTATTAACACGCATCAACTACATGAGAGGAGATAAGTCGTAACAAGGTAAGCATACTGGAAAGTGTGCTTGGATAAACCAAGATATAGCTTAACCAAAGCACCTAGTTTACACCTAGAAGATTTCACACATTATGAATATCTTGAACTATATCTAGCCCAATCCCCCCCCCAATCTAAACTACCAAAACAGTCTAAAACAAAACATTTACCCCAATTAAAGTATAGGAGATAGAAATTCTAAATATGGCGCTATAGAGGAAGTACCGTAAGGGAATGATGAAAGAAAAAGAATTAAAGTACAAAAAAGCAAAGATTAACCCTTGTACCTTTTGCATAATGAATTAACGAGCAAAAAACTTAACAAAACGAATTTTAGCTAAGTAACCCGAAACCAGACGAGCTACTCATGGGCAGTTTATCAGAACCAACTCATCTATGTGGCAAAATAGTGAGAAGACCCATAAGTAGAGGTGACATGCCTAACGAGCCTGGTGATAGCTGGTTGTCCAGAAAATGAATTTTAGTTCAGCTTTAAAGATACCAAAAATATAAATAAATCTTACTGTATTTTTAAAAGTTAGTCTAAAAAGGTTCAGCCTTTTAGAAATGGATACAACCTTTACTAGAGAGTAAGACTTTACAACACCATAGTAGGCCTAAAAGCAGCCATCAATTAAGAAAGCGTTAAAGCTCAACAATAAAAATAAAACTAATCCCAACAATAGTACAACTAACTCCTAGACCCAGTACTGGACCACTCTATTGTTAAATAGAAGCAATAATGTTAATATGAGTAACAAGAAATATTTTCTCCCTGCACAAGTTTAAGTCAGTATCTGATAATACTCTGACTGTTAACAGTAAATAAAAACAACCTAACAATAAATAATTTATTAATTATACTGTTAACCCAACACAGGAGTGCACTCAGGAAAGATTAAAAGAAGTAAAAGGAACTCGGCAAACACAAACCCCGCCTGTTTACCAAAAACATCACCTCCAGCATTTCCAGTATTGGAGGCACTGCCTGCCCAGTGACTAAACGTTAAACGGCCGCGGTATCCTGACCGTGCAAAGGTAGCATAATCATTTGTTCTCTAAATAAGGACTTGTATGAACGGCCACACGAGGGTTTTACTGTCTCTTACTTCCAATCAGTGAAATTGACCTCCCCGTGAAGAGGCGGGGATGAATTAACAAGACGAGAAGACCCTATGGAGCTTTAACTAACTAGTCCAAAAGAAATAAATTTAACCACTAAGGGATAACAACATCCTTTATGGACTAGCAGTTTTGGTTGGGGTGACCTCGGAGAACAAGAGATCCTCCGAGCGATTTCAAAGACTAGACTTACAAGTCAAACCAAATTATCGCTTATTGATCCAAAAAACTTGATCAACGGAACAAGTTACCCTAGGGATAACAGCGCAATCCTATTCAAGAGTCCATATCGACAATAGGGTTTACGACCTCGATGTTGGATCAGGACATCCTGATGGTGCAACCGCTATCAAAGGTTCGTTTGTTCAACGATTAAAGTCCTACGTGATCTGAGTTCAGACCGGAGCAATCCAGGTCGGTTTCTATCTGTTACGTATTTCTCCCAGTACGAAAGGACAAGAGAAATAAGGCCAACTTCAACAAAGCGCCTTAAACCAATTAATGACCCTATCTCAATTAATTTCACAAACAAAACCTGCCCTAGAAAAGGGCCTAGTTAAGGTGGCAGAGCCCGGTAATTGCGTAAAACTTAAACCTTTATATTCAGAGATTCAAATCCTCTCCTTAACAATATGTTTATAATTAATATTCTAACACTCATTATTCCCATTCTCCTAGCCGTAGCTTTCCTTACACTAGTCGAACGAAAAGTCCTAGGCTATATACAACTCCGAAAAGGCCCAAACGTCGTAGGACCATACGGCTTACTTCAACCCATCGCTGATGCAATTAAACTTTTCATTAAAGAACCCCTACGACCTGCCACATCCTCAATCTCAATATTTATTCTAGCCCCCATTTTAGCTCTAACCCTAGCCTTAACCATATGAATCCCCCTACCTATACCCTACCCCCTCATTAACATAAATTTAGGAGTCCTCTTCATATTAGCTATATCAAGCTTAGCCGTATACTCAATTCTCTGATCAGGCTGAGCCTCCAACTCAAAATATGCTCTCATCGGAGCCTTACGAGCAGTAGCACAAACAATTTCATATGAAGTAACACTAGCAATTATCCTACTATCAATCTTACTAATAAACGGATCCTTCACCCTCTCTACACTAATTATTACACAAGAACAAGTATGACTAATCTTCCCAGCATGACCTCTAGCAATAATATGATTCATCTCAACACTAGCAGAAACAAACCGAGCACCATTTGACCTGACCGAAGGGGAATCCGAACTAGTATCAGGCTTCAACGTAGAATATGCCGCAGGGCCATTTGCCCTATTTTTCATAGCAGAATATGCAAATATTATTATAATAAATATCTTCACAACAACTCTCTTCTTAGGAGCATTTCACAGCCCATACATACCAGAACTCTACACAATTAACTTTATTATCAAATCACTCCTACTTACAATCACTTTCCTATGAATCCGAGCATCCTACCCTCGATTCCGTTACGACCAACTAATACACTTATTATGAAAAAATTTCCTACCCCTAACACTAGCCCTATGTATATGACACGTGTCACTGCCCATTCTCCTATCAAGCATCCCCCCACAAACATAAGAAATATGTCTGACAAAAGAGTTACTTTGATAGAGTAAATAATAGAGGTTTAAATCCTCTTATTTCTAGAACTATAGGAATCGAACCTACTCCTAAGAACCCAAAACTCTTCGTGCTCCCAGTTACACCAAATTCTAATAGTAAGGTCAGCTAATTAAGCTATCGGGCCCATACCCCGAAAATGTTGGTTTATACCCTTCCCGTACTAATAAATCCAATCATTTCTATTATTATTCTAATAACCATTATACTCGGAACCACTATCGTCATAATTAGCTCCCACTGACTACTCATCTGAATCGGATTTGAAATAAATATACTCACCATTATCCCCATTATAATAAAAAAACATAACCCACGAGCTACAGAAGCATCAACCAAATATTTCCTAACTCAATCAACAGCCTCAATATTACTAATAATAGCTATTATCATTAATTTAATATTCTCAGGCCAATGAACTGTAACTAAACTATTTCACCCAACAGCCTCCATACTCATAACGATAGCCCTCGCTATAAAACTAGGAATAGCTCCATTCCACTTCTGAGTCCCAGAAGTAACACAAGGTATCCCCCTATCCTCGGGCCTAATCCTACTCACATGACAAAAACTAGCACCCATATCTGTACTTTACCAGATCCTCCCATCCATTAACCTAAACCTAATCTTAACCCTATCAATTTTATCTATTATAATTGGAGGCTGAGGAGGACTAAACCAAACCCAACTACGAAAAATCATAGCCTACTCATCAATTGCTCACATAGGCTGAATAACAGCAATTTTACCATACAACCCCACCATAATACTATTAAACCTAATTATTTACATTATCATGACCTCCACTATATTTTTATTATTTATAGCTAACTCAACCACAACCACCCTATCACTATCACACACATGAAATAAAATACCCATCATAACAACTCTAGTCCTCGTCACCCTCCTATCAATAGGAGGACTCCCCCCACTATCAGGATTTATACCAAAATGAATAATTATTCAAGAGATAACAAAAAATAACAGCATTATCTTACCCACCTTTATAGCAATCACAGCACTACTAAACCTATATTTCTACATACGACTCACATATTCTACCACACTCACAATATTCCCCTCCACAAACAATATAAAAATGAAATGACAATTCTCGATCACAAAACGAATAACTCTCCTACCAACTTTAACTGTACTATCTACCATACTCCTACCACTCACACCAATCCTCTCAATTCTAGAATAGGAATTTAGGTTAAATAGACCAAGAGCCTTCAAAGCCCTAAGCAAGTATAATTTACTTAATTCCTGATAAGGACTGCAAGACCATATCTTACATCAATTGAATGCAAATCAACCACTTTAATTAAGCTAAATCCTTACTAGACTGGTGGGCTCCACCCCCACGAAACTTTAGTTAACAGCTAAACACCCTAAATAACTGGCTTCAATCTACTTCTCCCGCCGCGAAGAAAAAAAGGCGGGAGAAGCCCCGGCAGAGTTTGAAGCTGCTTCTTTGAATTTGCAATTCAATATGTTAATTCACTACAGGACTTGGTAAAAAGAGGAATCAAACCCCTGTTCTTAGATTTACAGTCTATTGCTTTACTCAGCCATTTTACCCATGTTCATCAACCGCTGACTATTTTCAACCAACCACAAAGACATTGGCACCCTCTACCTTCTGTTCGGTGCCTGAGCTGGTATAGTAGGGACCGCCTTAAGCTTACTAATTCGCGCCGAACTAGGTCAACCCGGAACCCTACTTGGAGATGACCAGATCTACAATGTAATTGTAACTGCACACGCATTCGTAATAATTTTCTTTATAGTAATACCTATTATGATTGGAGGGTTTGGCAACTGACTAGTCCCCCTAATAATTGGAGCCCCCGACATAGCATTTCCTCGGATAAATAATATAAGCTTCTGACTCCTTCCCCCCTCCTTCCTATTACTTCTAGCATCCTCTATAGTTGAAGCCGGAGCAGGAACAGGTTGAACCGTGTATCCTCCTCTAGCAGGTAATTTAGCCCATGCAGGAGCCTCAGTAGACCTAACTATTTTCTCCCTACACCTAGCAGGCATCTCTTCAATTCTAGGAGCCATTAATTTTATCACAACCATCATTAATATAAAACCACCTGCAATATCACAGTATCAAACTCCCCTATTTGTGTGATCTGTCTTAATTACTGCCGTACTACTCCTCCTTTCACTTCCTGTATTAGCAGCTGGCATCACAATACTACTAACAGACCGAAACCTAAACACAACCTTCTTTGACCCAGCAGGAGGAGGAGACCCTATTTTATATCAACACCTATTCTGATTCTTTGGACACCCTGAAGTATATATTCTTATTTTACCTGGATTTGGAATAATCTCCCACATCGTAACCTATTACTCAGGGAAAAAAGAACCATTCGGGTACATAGGAATAGTATGAGCCATAATATCAATCGGATTTCTAGGATTTATTGTATGAGCCCACCATATATTTACAGTCGGAATAGACGTCGATACACGGGCTTACTTCACATCAGCTACCATAATTATCGCTATCCCAACTGGAGTAAAAGTCTTCAGTTGATTAGCAACACTTCACGGAGGCAATATCAAATGGTCCCCCGCCATGATATGAGCCCTAGGCTTCATCTTCCTTTTTACAGTGGGAGGCTTAACTGGAATTGTTTTAGCTAACTCGTCTCTTGATACTGTTCTCCACGACACATACTATGTAGTAGCTCATTTTCACTACGTTCTATCAATAGGAGCTGTGTTCGCCATCATAGGAGGATTCGTACACTGATTTCCCCTATTCTCAGGCTACACTCTTAATGATACATGAGCCAAAATCCACTTCGCAATTATATTTGTAGGTGTTAACATGACCTTCTTCCCACAACATTTCCTGGGGTTATCTGGTATACCACGACGATACTCTGATTACCCAGACGCATATACAATATGAAATACTATTTCATCTATAGGCTCATTCATTTCACTGACAGCAGTAATATTAATAATCTTTATTATCTGAGAAGCATTTGCATCCAAACGAGAGGTCCTAACTGTAGACCTAACCACAACAAATCTAGAGTGACTGAACGGATGCCCCCCACCATACCACACATTTGAAGAACCCACATACGTTACCCTAAAATAAGAAAGGAAGGAATCGAACCCCCTATTATTGGTTTCAAGCCAACACCATAGCCACTATGTCTCTCTCAATAAGCGAGATATTAGTAAAACATTACATAATCTTGTCAAGATTAAATTACAGGTGAAAATCCCGTACATCTCATATGGCATATCCCATACAACTAGGTTTTCAAGACGCAACATCACCCATTATAGAAGAACTGCTGCATTTTCACGATCACACACTAATAATTGTTTTCCTAATCAGCTCACTGGTACTTTATATTATTTCACTAATATTAACAACAAAACTAACCCACACCAGCACCATAGATGCACAAGAAGTAGAAACGGTCTGAACTATCTTACCAGCCATTATTTTAATTATGATTGCTCTCCCATCTTTACGAATTCTATACATAATAGACGAGATCAACAACCCATCCCTCACAGTAAAAACTATGGGACATCAATGATACTGAAGCTATGAATATACAGACTATGAAGACTTAAGCTTCGATTCCTATATAATTCCAACATCAGAATTAAAACCTGGAGAACTACGACTGCTAGAGGTAGATAACCGAGTTGTACTACCCATAGAAATAACAATTCGAATACTAATCTCTTCCGAAGACGTTCTACACTCATGAGCAGTTCCCTCTCTAGGATTAAAAACAGACGCAATTCCGGGTCGTTTAAATCAAACAACCCTTATGTCGACTCGTCCAGGTCTATTCTACGGCCAATGCTCAGAAATCTGCGGATCAAACCACAGTTTCATACCAATCGTTCTTGAGCTAGTTCCCTTAAAATATTTTGAAAAATGATCTGCATCAATACTATAGAGTCATCAAGAAGCTATGTAGCGTTAACCTTTTAAGTTGAAGACCGAGAGCATAACACTCTCCTTGATGATATGCCACAACTAGACACATCGACATGACTTACAACAATTCTATCAATATTTCTAGCTCTTTTTATTATTTTCCAACTAAAAATCTCAAAACACGACTTCTACCACAACCCAGAATTAACAACAAAAGTACTAAAGCATAACACCCCTTGAGAAACAAAATGAACGAAAATCTATTTACCTCTTTTATTACCCCTATAGTATTAGGCCTCCCCCTTGTTACCCTTATTATTTCATTTCCTAGCTTACTATTTCCCTCATCAAACCGACTAATTAACAACCGCCTCATCTCTCTCCAACAATGGGCACTCCAACTCGTATCAAAACAAATAATAAGTATTCATAACACCAAAGGACAAACATGAACATTAATATTAATGTCCCTAATCCTATTTATTGGATCTACAAACCTACTAGGCCTTCTACCCCACTCATTTACACCAACTACACAACTATCAATAAACCTAGGCATGGCTATCCCCTTATGAGCAGGGGCCGTAATCACAGGTTTTCGCAACAAAACTAAAGCATCACTTGCCCATTTCCTACCACAAGGAACGCCCACACCACTAATCCCAATGCTAGTAATTATTGAAACCATTAGCCTCTTTATTCAACCAATAGCCCTCGCCGTACGACTGACAGCCAACATCACAGCAGGACACTTATTAATCCACTTAATCGGAGGAGCCACCCTTGCACTAACAAACATCAGTCCCACAACAGCACTCATTACATTTATTATTCTAATTCTACTAACAATTCTCGAATTCGCAGTAGCCATAATCCAAGCCTACGTATTTACTCTCCTAGTCAGCCTATACCTGCACGACAACACATAATGACACACCAAACCCATGCTTATCACATAGTAAATCCAAGCCCCTGACCCCTCACAGGAGCACTATCTGCTCTCCTATTAACATCCGGCCTCATCATGTGATTTCACTTCAACTCAACCGCCCTACTGACTCTAGGTCTAACAACAAATATGCTTACAATATACCAATGATGACGAGACGTGATTCGAGAAAGTACCTTTCAAGGTCACCATACTCCAGCCGTTCAAAAAGGCCTTCGCTATGGAATAATCCTTTTTATCATTTCCGAAGTCTTATTCTTTACTGGGTTTTTCTGAGCTTTCTATCACTCGAGTCTTGCCCCCACACCCGAATTAGGCGGCTGCTGACCCCCAACAGGCATTCACCCACTTAATCCCCTAGAAGTCCCATTACTTAATACTTCCGTCCTCCTAGCCTCAGGAGTTTCCATCACCTGAGCTCACCATAGCCTCATGGAAGGAGACCGTAACCACATGTTACAAGCCTTATTTATTACTATTATACTAGGCCTATACTTCACATTATTACAGGCATCAGAATATTATGAAGCACCATTCACAATTTCAGACGGAGTCTACGGTTCAACTTTCTTCGTAGCCACAGGATTCCACGGTCTTCATGTTATCATCGGATCTACCTTTTTGATTGTCTGCTTTTTCCGTCAACTAAAATTTCACTTCACCTCTAATCATCACTTCGGTTTCGAAGCTGCTGCCTGATACTGACACTTTGTAGACGTAGTATGACTTTTCCTCTATGTATCCATCTATTGATGAGGCTCATGTCCTTTTAGTATTAATCAGTACAACTGACTTCCAATCAGTTAGTTTCGGTATAATCCGAAAAAGAACAATAAACCTTATAATTACTCTCCTGACTAATTTTACACTAGCTACATTACTCGTAACTATCGCATTTTGACTCCCCCAACTAAACGTTTACTCAGAAAAAACAAGCCCATACGAATGCGGATTTGACCCCATAGGATCGGCCCGCCTTCCCTTCTCCATAAAATTTTTCCTAGTAGCCATCACATTCCTCCTTTTTGACCTAGAAATTGCATTACTCCTTCCACTACCATGAGCCTCACAAACAACTAATCTAAACACAATACTTACCATAGCCCTTCTCCTAATTTTTCTACTAGCTGTAAGCCTAGCCTACGAATGAACTCAAAAAGGACTAGAATGAACTGAATATGGTATTTAGTTTAAAACAAAATAAATGATTTCGACTCATTAGATTATGATTAAGCTCATAATTACCAAATGTCCCTCGTATACATAAATATTATAACAGCATTCGCAGTATCTCTCACAGGACTATTGATATATCGATCCCACCTAATATCCTCCCTCCTATGCCTAGAAGGAATAATATTATCCCTATTTATCATAGCCACCCTAATAATCCTAAATTCACACTTCACCCTAGCCAGCATAATACCTATTATCTTACTAGTCTTCGCAGCCTGCGAAGCAGCACTAGGCCTGTCCTTACTAGTAATGGTATCAAACACATATGGTACCGATTACGTACAAAACCTTAACTTATTACAATGCTAAAATACATTATTCCCACAATAATACTCATACCCCTAACCTGACTATCAAAAAATAGCATAATCTGAATTAACTCCACACTTCATAGCTTACTAATTAGCTTCACAAGCCTACTCCTTATAAACCAATTCGGCGATAGCAGCCTCAACTTCTCATTAACTTTCTTCTCTGACTCCCTATCTACACCACTACTAATCCTAACCATATGACTCCTTCCCCTGATACTTATAGCTAGTCAACATCACCTATTAAAAGAAAGCCCAACCCGGAAAAAACTTTTCATCTCAATACTAGTCCTATTACAACTGTTCCTAATTATAACATTTGCCGCTACAGAACTAATTTTCTTTTACATTATATTCGAAGCAACACTAGTCCCTACACTCATCATCATCACTCGATGAGGAAATCAAACAGAGCGTCTAAACGCCGGCCTCTACTTCTTGTTTTATACCCTAACAGGATCCCTACCCCTACTAGTCGCACTAATCCACATTCAAAACACAGTAGGGTCCCTAAACTTCCTAATCCTTCAATACTGAGCACAACCAGTACCCAACTCCTGATCCAATGTTTTCTTATGACTAGCATGCATAATAGCCTTCATAGTAAAAATACCATTGTATGGACTCCACCTTTGACTACCTAAAGCCCACGTAGAAGCCCCAATTGCAGGCTCTATAGTCCTTGCAGCAATCCTACTAAAACTAGGAGGATATGGCATGATACGAATCACACTACTCCTTAATCCAATTACCGACTATATAGCATATCCATTTATTGTATTATCATTATGAGGTATAATTATAACCAGCTCAATTTGTCTCCGTCAAACGGACCTGAAATCACTCATCGCATATTCTTCCGTCAGTCATATAGCGCTCGTTATCGTCGCCATCCTTATCCAGACACCCTGAAGCTACATAGGAGCCACTGCCCTAATAATTGCCCATGGCCTTACATCATCTATACTTTTCTGTCTAGCAAACTCCAACTATGAGCGAATTCACAGCCGTACAATAATCTTAGCCCGTGGCCTCCAAACACTCCTTCCACTAATGGCTACCTGATGACTCCTAGCAAGCCTAACTAATCTGGCCCTACCCCCAACAATCAACCTAATTGGAGAATTATTCGTAGTTATATCAACTTTTTCATGATCTAACATCACAATTATTCTAATAGGACTTAACATAGTAATCACCGCCCTATACTCCCTCTACATACTAATTACAACGCAACGGGGTAAACATACCCATCACATCAACAACATCTTACCTTCCTTCACACGAGAAAACGCACTCATATCACTTCATATACTACCATTACTACTTCTATCCCTAAACCCAAAAATCATCCTAGGCCCCCTATACTGTAAATATAGTTTAAAAAAAACATTAGATTGTGAATCTAACAATAGAAGCCCATCACCTTCTTATTTACCGAAAAAGTATGCGAGAACTGCTAACTCTATGCTTCCATGCYTAACAACATGGCTTTTTCGAACTTTTAAAGGATGGTAGTTATCCATTGGTCTTAGGAGCCAAAAAATTGGTGCAACTCCAAATAAAAGTAATAAACCTGTTCTCTTCTCTTGCATTAACCACCCTAACCCTATTAACTGCACCGATCATAATAACCAACCTTAATATCTATAAATCCACCAACTACCCACTTTATGTAAAAACGGTCGTTTCATGTGCCTTTATCACTAGCATGATCCCCACAATAATATTCATTCATACAGGACAAGAAATAGTCATTTCAAACTGACACTGACTATCCATCCAAACCCTTAAATTATCGCTCAGCTTCAAGATAGACTATTTTTCAGTAATATTTGTCCCAGTAGCACTATTCGTTACATGATCCATTATAGAATTCTCAATGTGATACATACACTCAGACCCCAACATCAACCAATTCTTCAAATATTTACTCCTATTTCTTATCACAATACTCATCCTCGTCACCGCAAATAATCTCTTCCAACTATTTATCGGCTGAGAAGGAGTCGGAATCATATCATTCTTACTGATCGGATGATGGTATGGACGAACAGACGCAAACACAGCAGCCTTACAGGCGATTCTATATAACCGCATTGGAGACATTGGGTTTATCCTAACAATAGCATGATTCCTAATCAACCTTAACACTTGAGACCTCCAACAAATCTTTATGCTAAAGCCAGAAGACTCAAACCTACCCCTGATAGGACTAGTTCTAGCTGCAACTGGAAAATCTGCGCAATTTGGCCTACACCCATGACTACCCTCCGCAATAGAAGGCCCAACACCCGTTTCAGCATTACTCCACTCAAGTACAATAGTAGTAGCAGGCATTTTTCTACTAATCCGCTTTCATCCATTAACAGAAAATAACAAATTTGCCCAATCTATTATACTATGCCTAGGAGCCATTACTACACTATTTACAGCAATATGTGCTCTTACCCAAAATGATATTAAAAAAATCGTCGCTTTCTCCACATCCAGTCAACTTGGCCTTATAATAGTAACAATTGGAATCAACCAGCCCTACCTAGCATTCCTCCACATCTGCACCCATGCCTTCTTCAAAGCCATGCTATTCATATGCTCCGGCTCTATTATCCACAACCTAAACAACGAACAAGACATTCGAAAAATGGGAGGCCTATTTAAAGCAATACCATTCACCACAACAGCCCTCATTATTGGCAGCCTTGCACTAACAGGAATACCTTTCCTCACCGGATTCTATTCCAAAGACTTAATCATTGAATCTGCCAACACGTCGTATATCAACGCCTGAGCCCTCTTAATAACATTAGTCGCCACCTCCTTCACAGCCGTCTACAGTACTCGAATTATCTTCTTCGCACTCCTAGGACAGCCCCGATTCCCAGCTCTCATCAATATTAATGAAAACAACCCATTCCTAATTAACTCAATCAAACGCTTACTAATCGGAAGTCTCTTCGCAGGATTTATCATCTCCAACAATATTCCCCCAATAACAATCCCCCAAACCACTATACCCCACTATCTAAAAATAACCGCCCTAGCAGTTACAACCCTAGGCTTCATTTTAGCACTAGAAACCGCTAACATAACTCACCACTTGAAATTCAACTATTCATCAAACACATTCAAATTCTCCAACCTACTAGGATATTACCCCATAATCATACACCGCTTAACCCCCTACATAAATTTAATAATAAGCCAAAAATCAGCATCCTCTCTCCTAGATCTAATCTGACTAGAAGCTATTCTACCAAAAACCATCTCACAAGCCCAGATAAAAATAGCTACCACAACAACAAACCAAAAAGGCCTAATTAAACTATATTTCCTCTCCTTCCTAGTTACAATTCTCGTCAGCACAATTTTATTTAATTTCCACGAGTAATTTCCATAATCACCACAACACCAATTAACAAGGATCAACCAGTAACAATAACTAATCAAGTACCATAACTGTATAAAGCAGCAATCCCTATGGCCTCCTCACTGAAAAACCCAGAATCCCCTGTATCATAAATAACCCAATCCCCCATGCCATTAAACTTAAACACAACCTCTACTTCCTTATCTTTCAACACGTAATAAACCATAAGAAACTCCATTAACAAACCAGTAATAAACGCCCCTAGAACAACTTTACTAGAAACTCAAACCTCAGGATATTGCTCAGTAGCCATAGCCGCCGTATAACCAAAAACTACCATTATACCCCCCAAATAAATTAAAAAAACTATTAAACCTAAAAAAGACCCACCAAAATTTAACACAATACCACATCCCACCCCACCACTCACAATTAACCCTAACCCCCCATAAATAGGCGAAGGTTTTGAAGAAAACCCCACAAAACCTATTACAAAAATAACACTTAAAATAAATACAATATATATTATCATTATTCTCACATGGAGTCTAACCATGACCAATGATATGAAAAACCATCGTTGTTATTCAACTACAAGAACACTAATGACCAATATCCGAAAAACCCACCCACTAATAAAAATTGTAAACAACGCATTTATTGACCTTCCAACCCCATCAAATATCTCATCATGATGAAACTTTGGGTCTCTCCTAGGCATTTGCCTAATTTTACAGATCCTGACAGGTCTATTCCTAGCAATACACTATACATCCGACACAATAACAGCATTCTCCTCTGTAACTCACATTTGTCGAGATGTAAATTATGGCTGAATTATCCGATATATACACGCAAACGGAGCATCAATATTCTTTATCTGCCTATTCATACATGTCGGACGAGGTTTATATTATGGATCATACACCTTTCTAGAAACATGAAACATTGGAGTAATCCTCCTGCTCGCAACAATAGCCACAGCATTCATAGGCTATGTCTTACCATGAGGACAAATATCATTCTGAGGGGCAACAGTCATCACTAATCTTCTCTCAGCAATCCCATATATTGGCACAAACCTAGTCGAATGAGTCTGAGGAGGATTCTCAGTAGACAAAGCCACTCTCACCCGATTCTTCGCCTTCCACTTTATCCTCCCATTCATCATTGCAGCCCTCGCTATAGTCCACCTGCTCTTCCTCCACGAAACAGGATCCAACAACCCCACAGGAATTCCATCAGACACAGACAAAATCCCATTTCACCCTTACTACACCATTAAAGATATCTTAGGCGTCATGCTACTAATTCTTGTCCTAATATTACTAGTACTATTCACGCCCGACCTACTCGGGGACCCAGATAACTATATCCCAGCAAACCCACTCAACACACCCCCTCACATTAAACCTGAGTGGTATTTCCTATTTGCATACGCAATCCTACGATCAATTCCCAACAAACTAGGAGGAGTCCTAGCCCTAGTCCTCTCAATCCTAATCTTAGTACTTGTACCTTTCCTCCACACATCTAAACAACGAAGCATAATATTCCGCCCAATCAGCCAATGCATATTCTGAATCCTAGTAGCAGATCTATTAACACTCACATGAATTGGAGGACAGCCAGTCGAACATCCCTATATTATTATTGGACAACTAGCATCTATTATATATTTCCTCATCATTCTAGTAATAATACCAGTAGCTAGCACCATCGAAAATAACCTCCTAAAATGAAGACAAGTCTTTGTAGTACAATTAATACACTGGTCTTGTAAACCAGAAAAGGAGAACAACCAATCTCCCTAAGACTCAAGGAAGAAGCCATAGCCTCACTATCAGCACCCAAAGCTGAAATTCTATTTAAACTATTCCCTGAACCACTATTAACCATATCTATTAATATACCCCCAAAAATATTAAGAGCCTCCCCAGTATTAAACTTACTAAAAATTTCAAATATACAACACAAACTTCCCACTCCATAAGCCCATACACATGCCAGCAACTCATACGTATAAAAACAACCCAATCCTAGCCCAACTTAGGTGCCCACACAATACTTCACGCATACAAGTACATTACACCACTCACCTACACACAAATATATTTACTAACACCCATGTAATGCGGACATACAACCTTCATATAATTTATTATATATCTACCCTACATATATACAATGCTAATCCAACATAAACATGACATACGCACATTACATTTTATGGTCCACTTCACACGTACGTACATAACGTCAATGTAATAAAGACATGACATGTATATAGTACATCAAATGATTTCTCACATGCATATCAAGTACGTACATAATATTAATGTAATAAGGACATAACATGTATATCGTACATTAAACGATCTTCCCCATGCATATAAGCATGTACAATACCTCTATTAACAGTACATAGTACATTCCACTGCATGTTCGTACATAGCGCATGAAGTCAAATCCGTTCTCGCCAACATGCGTATCCCGCCCATTAGATCACGAGCTTATTGACCATGCCGCGTGAAACCAGCAACCCGCTTGGCAGGGATCCCTCTTCTCGCTCCGGGCCCATTAACCGTGGGGGTAGCTATTTAATGAATTTTATCAGACATCTGGTTCTTTCTTCAGGGCCATCTCACCTAAAATCGCCCACTCTTTCCTCTTAAATAAGACATCTCGATGGACTAGTGACTAATCAGCCCATGCTCACACATAACTGTGCTGTCATACATTTGGTATTTTTTAACTTTTGGGGATGCTTGGACTCAGCTATGGCCGTCTGAGGCCCTGATCCGGAGCATGAATTGTAGCTGGACTTAACTGCATCTTGAGCATCCCCATAATGGTAGGCATAGGGCATTACAGTCAATGGTTACAGGACATATTCATTATACTGCACTTCACCATGCTTCCGCTCCACCTTTCCCCCCCCTTCCTCTTAGATATTTACCACCGTTTTAAACACGCTCCCTCCTAGATATTAGTACAAAATTTTTCTACTTCCAATACTCAAATCTTTACTCCAGCCAAGGTAAATATATAAGTGCCTGGGTCTTTTACATGATAAGTG